ATGGCTGTTCCAAAAAACGTGACGATTGGAATATTGTACGGATTTTTATCAACTTTATCTCTTGGTCCAAACTTTTTGTTCTCTTTAAGAACTTTTCTTTTTATCGGAATCCCAGAAGGCAAAGTTTTTGTTAGTGGATCTTTTGCAGGACAATTTTTAATATATCTATCTATCTATTATGCTCCATTTTACCAAACATTAATAAAACCTCATTTAATGTCTTTAGTAGTTTTGCCTTACTTAGTTTCCCGTTTTTTTTTATATACAAAAAAACGGGAAATACAAACTGTTTTTTGCTCATTGCAAAAAAACTGTACTTTTTTTATAGATGGATGTCTTATTCAATTGCTTAACCCTGTTATTTTTGGCAATTCGACATTAACAAGACTTATTAATGTTTTTCTTTTTAGATATAGTTCTAATTTTGTTTTTGTTCTTTGTGTTTTTTGTGGCTATGTTGGGAGTAATTTACTTTTGCTTCATTTTATAAAATTGCTATTTATCCGTTTGAACAAAAGTACATATACAAACTATCAAATAAAAAGATTTTGTGGTCTAATTTTTTTTTGTTATATCTATTGTTTCCTAGGATCAGTACGAATACCATGCTCTATCTATCCGTGGCGAACAAATTTCTCTTGGGTAAAAAATGATAACGAACAAACAGATCAAAGTTTAGTATGGGACCTTGAAAAAGGTACATCTTTAGAAAAAAAGAAAGAAGATAGTTTAGTCCAAAAAAATACTTTTTCAAAATGGAAAAAATTATGGCCTTTGGAGTGGCCTGTTTTATTTTTTAATTATCAGAGATGGATACGAAATACATACATAAAACCTGGCGTAAGTTTCTTACCTTTTCTAAAAGACCGAGTATCCCAATACTTTTTTGGTCACTGCTATAGTGACGGTAAAGAAAAGCTTTGTTTTACATTATTACCAACGAAATTTACCTTAGCTAAAAATTTAGAAGATTTTAAAAAAATTTATTCTCATAATGATAAAATATGGACAAATAATTTGAAAAATAGAAAAAATGTTTTATGGAAAGAATTTAGGAATAGAGTAAATAGAATAAATAAAGCCGAAACTCTAGCGAGAGAAGAAAACCAAAAAAGATATACAGTTACAGTTAAGCCAATTCGAGTCTATGATTGGGCTTTAACTTTTCAACCAACTATGATCAAATTCGTTCTCCAACGTGTATACCAACTGATAAAAGAAAAAACTATACTTTGGCCTAAAAAAAGAAAAATGTGGATCCAGGAACGCGCGGGAAGTACAAAGAAAGAAGCATTGGAAAAAAAAATACAATTAACACTCTCTCGAGGAGAAACTTTTCAAGAATTTGAAGATCCTTTACTTTGTAGATCATCTCGTTTGTTAATGAAATATTATAAACTAGTAGAAAAATTATCGATGACAAGATGGAAAGCATTTGGGAAAGTATATAACGAGGAAAGAAAAAAGCGAAAAGAAGAAAGAGCAATAGAAATTTTATGGAATAAATTAGAAAAAAGATTGAAGAAAAAAGAACTACAGGAAAAAGAGTATAAAAATGTTTACGAAATACAAAAAGGAAGGGATTCAATTACTTTCGAAATGTTTCCTGAAGAAGAAGAAGAAATCACACCTGAAGAAAGACTTCTTCTTGCTATGGGACGAATAAAAGAAAAATTAGATTTTTATGATACAGTAAAAACTCGTTTTATTCTTCGGTTTGAAAAAACTGAACAAGACTTAATTGAACAAATTATTGTTGAAGAACAACAAAAAAAAGAACAGATGATAAAAACTAGAACATTTTTTGATCTGTTAGATTTTTCTGATTATCAAAAGAGAAAAAATTTGCAAAACTCATATGTATATTACATAAAAAAGTCAAAAAATATAGTTTTTCATAGCTATTTTTATGGTATTAAAAATATTTGTAGTTCTTCGCTTGAAAAAGAGAACGAATATATTAAGCTTATTTTTATGGACTCAAAAAAAGAAAACGAGAAAATGCCTTGGAACTACTTTTCTTTCGATCATGTTCGTTCAATATTTCCTAATATTGAATCTTTTTCGCAATGGAAATATTTCAATTGTAAAGATCCTTTTTTTGAAAACAAAAAGAAAGAAAAAAATATAGTAATAAAAACTATATCACAAATAAATCGTAATAAAGTTTACACATATTTTCTGTTCAAGCTTCTTTATAAACAAATTAATGATAAAAACTTTCCCTATAAAAACATTATCAATTTGTTTTTAGTTTTGAAAGAGAAAAATAGGCATTTAGTTTTTATCTATTTTGAAAAATTAGAATCGAAAATAATTGAGGAAGAAAAACTCAAAGAAACAAATAAAAGTAAAGACATAGAACTTAATTCTATACAAAACAAAGAGATGAACTTGTCTACCCCTTCTTTTCAAAAAATTGAAGAAAATGAAGTTCGAAAAGAACTACCTCAATGGGAATCTGATTTGATTCAAGATTTTTTATACGAAGAACAAACAAATAAATCAGATTTTCGCGCAGCTCCTTTAAAAAACGTAGGATATTATGAAGACGAATATGGCGATGATACAGAATTATTTGTCAGAGCTAAACATGCTTCGTGTAATAATCGTTTATACATGTTTAAAGGAAGCATAAGATCTCGAAAAGGAAGATCTATTAAACCTTTTCGTCTGAATTTTAGATCTTTAAAAAAACAAATACATTCTCCTGTGGTTTGTAGAATGAAAAACAAGTCCTATATAAATAGAAAGATAGACTTTCAGATAATTTTGGTTTCGATTCTAAATTTCCGTATTAGAAGTTTATGTAAAATGGTTGTTCAAGTCTTTTTAAAAATAAATAATAAGTTTATTCAAAGATTGAATCCATCAGCTATGGATAAACAATCAAAAATAGTGAAAAACCTAAGAATATCCGTGTATAAAAAAAAATATTATGCAAATTTAGCTAAATTGGATCATCATGTGTTTCATAGAATTAGGGGACCTTTATTAATAGCTCAAGCTTTCTTGAGAAGAAAACTAGTATTACCTTTATTGATTGGTATTAAAAATATCGGTCGCATTTTATTATTACAAGTTCCAGAATTTCAAGAAGACTGGGAAGAACTTTCTCAGGAAATTTATATAAATTGTACCTTTGACGGTATAGAATTTTCTGAAGAAAGCCGTCCAGGCAAATGGTGGGAAGATGGTTTTCAAATCAAAATTTTGAATCCTTTTCGTTTAAAACCTTGGCATAAACCGTTGGATACCAGTCATAGAGTTAAACCTACCTATATGTCGATAGGAGGATATGAAGTTTATACCCCTTATGGTAATAAGGTACGAACACTCGGTTTTTGGCAACCGCTTTTAGTAGAAATAAAGAAGAAACTTTCGGAACTTTCAGTAGATTTTAGTTTAACCTTTCCGTTTTTTAAAGAAGAAAACTTCTTCTCGAATATAAAAAGAGTTCAAGATCAAACTAAAAGTATTTACTCGAAAGAAACAAATATCCATTCTCAAAAAAGATTAAATCAAATTTGGTCTAAGAACAAGAACGAATGTTTTTCAGAAAAAAATATCCAAAAATCGAGTCATCTAGATCATGATACTTGGATAATTCAAATAAAAAATAGTCTCAATTGTTTAAAAGAAGACATTCAAAAAAAAAATCATGAATCATATGCTATACAAAACGAAATAGATAATTTAAGAAGAAAAAGAATTAATAAGAATAAGCAATTAGAGCAATCATCTTTGACGGGAAACTCAAAAAAAAACAACATTTCGAAAAATGGGCCACTAATCAAAAATTGGTTCTTTTTTTTGCAAAAATTTGATCAAATTTTTGATATTTATAGAGATGTTTTTTTTTATTTTTTGAAAAATCTTATTTATTTATCTAGGATTTATTTCACAAGACCTCTGATAATAATTTTTAAACGAATATTTTTTTTCAATAGAAAGCAAGTAGTAAACCTTTTTTGTCTTACTCATGATAAGAGACTTTCTCAAGCATATGTTTTCCACGATATATGGCGTTGTGTAACAAAAGATAAATCTATTTTAACACAGTTTTTTGAAACAAAAACTTCGTCGTATCCATTCATTAAAAAAAACATAAAAAAATTCTTATTAGATCCAAAAAACGGATATAAAGAACCTCAACAATATAAGAAAAAGAATTGGAAACATTGGATAAATTGTTATGATCGTTACGATTTAAATTCAGAATTCTTATGGTCTTATATAGAACCTAATTTATGGAGAAGTAAGGTTAGTCAACAATGGAAAATAAAAAAGAAAAATTTCAAAGAAGACCAAATAGAAAAAAATGCTTTGATGCTTACATCTTACAAAAAAAAAATTCTGTTTAAGCTAAATAAACGTTATAGATTGAATCTTTTAGCATATGATTATCTTGATTTCAATAAAAAAGAGATTTCTAGGTTTTTTTTAGAAAAAAAAAGAATTGGGTTGTATTCACCAAAAGAATCTTTTTCTGATTCTATCTTAAATTATAAGATGGGTTTTCAAGACACTGAAGAATTTTTCAATGAATTATCAAACAAAATCAATAATGAATTATTCACACATTTCGAAGGAATTCTGAAATTTCATTTTATTTCCGAAACAAAAACAGAACAAGAAAAACGAGAGTTTGAGATATTTTTTATAAGATATTGGATTTTTTGTAGACGAAAAAGATGCCGTTTCTGGGAAGTATGCAATAATATGCCGTCAATACAGCTACTGAGTAAAAAAAAAAAATTGTTATCAACACAGGAACGAGTGTATTTTGAATTCATAAAACTACAGAAACGTGCCTTTTTCATTCAAAAATGGAGACAAGAACAAGCAAAAAAAAAAAAATTAATACAAAAAAAAAGACTTCTAAAGAAAGCAGAAAAGGATGGTATAGATGTAAAAAAGAAAAAAGAAAGTATACACAAAGAACTAGAAATTTTGGCAGCACAACAAAAACGATTAACAAAACAAGAAAAAAAAAGAAAATTGTTAAAAAAAAGGTTTGGTTATAAATGTGCCGAAATATCTACAATAAGACAAAATTGGATCGAAAGTAAAGCAGAGCAAGAATTATTAGACAAAATAATAGATAAAAAAATCGAAAAACGAAAGTATCTTGCATCTTATTTTTGTTCCAAAAAGAAAAAACAAGCGAAAGAACCTAAAAAAAACGAGAAAAAAAAAGAAATTAAAGAGGAGACAACATTAAATATAAGTAATACGTTAGAAAAACAAGCAATACTTGAGGAAAATTTAATAGAAAAAAGGAAAAAAATTACAAATAACGAGTATAGACACCGAGAACAACATTTACAGAAGTTATTAGATTTAATTGATGATCAAAAAGATGATGATTTCATAAATGAAGAGCGTGATGATGACATGTACAGATTATTTGCTAAAACTTTACACAAAGAAATTTTGTATTGGAAAAGTATGAAAATATCTTATACCAATTTGATTAAACAATTTTCTATTTTACGAAAAATGGCAAATGATCCCAAAAGAATCAAAGTTTTTGTTAATATATATTTTCAAGATATGCCTATTGAATTTTTCTTATTTACACATGATATGAAAAAATTAGATTTTCGTAATAAAGATATAAAAAATATAATACTAAAAAGAGTAATCAAACCTGTTTCACAATTACCTATGGAAAAAGTTTTAAGACGAAGACTTATTAATATTTCATTTTTATTTCCTAAAGAAAATTTAGAGAAACAAGTGACTGAATCTTTTTTGAAACTTAACAATTTCTTTCTTGAAGATATTTTTCTTCCAAAACGTCGTAGGGAATTTCGTATATTAAATCGTTTGAATTGTAAAAAACCGAAAAAAAAAAACGTTGAAGATAATTTTGATTTTAATCAAAATTTTAATCAAAAAATTACTAAAAATATATATTTAGAGTCGAAAATAAAAATGAAACAAACTCTTTGGCCTAGTTATCGTCTAGAGGATCTTCTTTGCATGAATAGATATTGGTTTAATACGGCTGATGGAAGTCGTAATTCTATTTGGAGAATACGTATGTTTTGTTTATTTTAAAAACTTGTAATTCTATTTTTAGAGTATTTTTTGCTTGACAAAAAAGTGTTATATTCAATATATTGATTGATAAAAGAAAAGGTAAAAACTTATATTTGAGTTGTTTTTATACAACAATTTGCTTTGAGCTGTTCGTTTTCTATTTCTTTTTTTATTGTTTTGGATACTAAAATGTCTAGTATCCAAACATACTATTTCCCCCCCCCCCTTTTTTTTTGTGTTTATTAAATTAGATCAGAGCAACAGGAGTCGAACTTGCGACTTAAACACTCCGTGATATCAACGACCATCTAGATCAGGCTCCGTTTATTTTTTAATGAATCTATATCTAATTGGATATTTTTGTATTTTTATAATGAAAACAATTTTTCAATAGTTTTCTATTTATTTCTGTTTAATATAGAAATAAGCCGCCATGGTGAAATAGGTAGACACGCTGCTCTTAGGAAGCAGTGCTTGAGCTTCTCGGTTCGAGTCCGAGTGGCGGCAAAACCTACTATTTAGTTCAACAGTTTAAATATGTTAGTTTTTTTTTTTTTTAGTTAAGGAGGACCCATGTTATTTGTAACTTTAGAACAAATATTCAATCAATTCTATTTTTCTCTAATTTTAGTAATTGCTTTTATTTTTGGGGGAATCTTTTTTTACCCAGTAAAAGAACTAAGAATTTCTGGGAAAAGAGGCTTAATTTTTACTTTTTTTTGTTTAACGATAGTATTAATAATTCGTTGGTTTTCCTCAAGACATTTACCATTAAGTAATTTATATGAATCTTTACTATTTATCTCATGGAATTCATGTTTGATCCAGATTATTCTGGAAGTTTTAAATCCTAATATTCGTTGGTTGGGTGCAATTACAACACCAAGTGCTATGTTTACTCACGGGTTTGCTACTTTAGTTCTTCCTAAAGAAATGCAACAAACCGAAACGGTAGTACCTTCTTTACAAACTCATTGGTTAATGATGCATGTCATTATAATATTACTTGCATATATAATTCTTTTATGTGGATCTTTAGCTTCTATTGCTCTCTTAATTTTGAGTTCAAAGGAAAAATTTTCTTTATCTCTTTTTTTATGTTCAAATATTAGTGTAGAAAAAAAAGAGAAAAGTTATTTTCCTTTTTTAGTAGAAAATTTCCGTAAACTTCAACTAATTCAACAATTAGATCAATTGGGTTATTATACACTATTTATCGGTTTTATCCTTTTAACTATAGGTATTCTTTCAGGAGCAGTATGGGCTAACGAAGCTTGGGGATCTTATTGGAATTGGGACCCAAAAGAAATTTGGGCGTTAATAACATGGCTAATTTTTGCAATCTATATTCATATAAGATTGAATAAAGGGTGGAAAGGTAAAAAACCAGCACTTGTAGCTTCTATTGGATTTTTGTTTGTTTGGATATGCTATTTTGGTGTCAATCTTTTAGGGATAGGTTTTCATAGTTATGGATGGTTCATTTATAATGGTTAATTGAAAAAGAAAGTAATCCAAGGTGAAAAAAACATCTATGTAAAAAGAGGTTTTTTCACCTTGGATAAACAAGACTGTTTCTTTTTAAGTTTTTACTTAATAAGCTAGTCCCATACTACGAGTGGTTTCGTTTTTTAAATAAACACGTACACTTAAAAAATCTGTTGGACAAGCAGACTCACATCTTTTACAACCTATGCAATCTTCTGTTCGTGGAGCAGAGGCTATTTGCTTAGCCTTACAACCGGTCCAAGGGACCATTTCTAAAACATCAGTAGGACATGCTCGTACACATTGCGTACAACCAATGCATGTATCATAAATTTTGACTGAATGAGCCATTTATTCTCCATATAATATTCTATATTATATAAATAATATTCTATTTTTTTTTTAACCATCTTTTAATAAAATTTTATCTCTTTATTTTTGTTGTTTTAATGACTTTCTGAACCCTTGATATTCAGAATAGATATGATCGATAATCTTAAAATTACTAAGGATTTTTTTGAATTTCAATGCTTTTGCTCGCCAAAGCTTTTTGTTATTCCCAGATTTCCGTTTTTTTGGAACAGCCATTTTTTTGTTTAAATAGATTTTGGATTTTGTAAAAAATTCCTTATAAATTAAGTTGAAAACTTATGATAAACAAATTAGTTTGGTTTGGAACCAAGTTTCTTTTTATTGTATAAGTAAAGAAGAAGTCGCTTCCGTTTGATCAAAAGTTTCCGCAGACTCCTTTGGGAGGAATAGTCTTTTTTATGTGTCCCGAGGTGTCTACTGAGTTTTTGAACTCGATTGGTGAAAAACCATACTTGAGATTCGATGGATCCTCTCTTTTTCTGAGGAATGGAAGAGAAATGAATGTCAAAAGTATTGATCATAAAAACAAACTTGAATCAAAGGGAAAAGTGGAATAGAATCATTTCCTGTATGTCTCCAAGGATTATGAAATATGTTAGTGTTGACGTTCCGATGGATCTTCTTATTTGTTAATTCTCACCAGAGTAGCCCGATCTAAGTTTTCTAAATTTTCATTCCGTCTTAGAGGACGGGTAATTAATTCAAGCACGTCTCTTGCATTGGAAAATCCATGAATCTGAGCAAAAGTAAATTCAATGGACCATTTTGTACTAATTCCTCTTGCCTCTAATGGGTTCGCGTGAGCCATTCCCGTGATGGCCAGGTCAGGTTGTAACTCCCGCATACGCCGTATTTGATTGGAATTGTCTGGTTTTTCCACAATTCGTGGTATTGGTATACACTTCTTTCTACAGGAATCACGTAAAAGTGCTAATTCAGCAGCTTGATATCTTTTATCCATATATGGAATGCCTATTTCATAAACGATCATTCCACATCTGATTAATAATCTTGCTAAAGAGACTTCTAGCAAGTTATCTCCCATGAAGAAGACGGATTTTCCCTGTACCAAATCAAGATAATCCTTGCAACTTTGCCAAATCTGTTCTTCTCTTTGCTCTAGACCCTGGGGTTCAATCTCCAAAACAGAACAAATCTTTTCAATCCAAGCCCGTGTCCCGTCCGGTCCAATCGGGAAAGGAGCTACAATTAATTCACAATTGTCC